AAAGTTCTTGTTTCGGCAATTCAAAAATAGGAGAAGGTTTTTTACTAATGAATCGATATTCAAAATCATGCCATTCTGGATACCTTTCTCTATCAAAGTATCGGATTTCTAAATTCTCATAGGGACCCCCAGGAATTCCTTCTAGAGCCTGTTGAATAATTTTTATGGATTCTGTCATTTCACCAATTCGGACTAAATAACGAGCTAATGAATCCCCTTCTTTTTGCCATTGGACTTCCCAATCCAATTCGTCGTAACACTCATAATGATCAACTTTACGAAGATCCCATTGTATTCCGGAAGCTCGCAGCATTGGTCCTGATAAACCCCAATTTATTACTTCGTCTCTACCAATAATTCCTACGCCCTCAACGCGTTCTAAAAAAATAGGATTTCGTGTAATAAGTTTTTGATATTCAGTAACTCCTGTAAAAAAATAATGGCAGAAATCCAAACATTTATCTATCCAGCCATAAGGTAGATCAGCCGCTACCCCTCCGATACGAAAATAATTATGCATCATTCTCATACCAGTGGCAGCTTCGAATAGATCATATATGAATTCTCTTTCTCTGAAAATATAGAAGAAAGGAGTTTGTGCACCAATATCTGCCATAAAGGGTCCGAGCCATAACAGATGAGAAGCTATACGACTCAATTCCAACATAATTACTCTGATATAACTGGCTCTTTTAGGTACTTGAATATTTCCTAACTGTTCTGGCCCATTTACAGTTATTGCTTCTGTGAACATAGTAGCTAAATAATCCCAACGAGTTACATAAGGCAGATATTGTACAATTGTTCGGTTTTCCGCAATCTTTTCCATTCCTCTGTGTAAATAACCCAATATTGGTTCACAGTCAATAACATCTTCACTGTCCAGAGTAACGATGAGTCGAAGAACACCATGCATTGACGGGTGGTGGGGGCCCATATTGACTATCATGAGATCTTTTCTTGTAGCTGGTATATTCATAAGTTTTTCCTCGATTCATTCTTCCGTGAATTGCGTAAAACGAAAAAAAAATTCATCCAAATTCAAGATCTAATAAATCAAATAATTAAAAATGACTCTTCAAATTAACGAAAAATTAAAAATTAACGAATTCTTGATTCCCGAATACCCAACCTATTAATTAAGTTTTTATAACGTACTCTATTTTTCTTTGACAAATAAGACAGCAGCCGTTGACGTTTTCCCAGAATTTTACGTAGACCTCTTTGAGATAAATAGTCTTTTCTGTGCAATTCCAAATGTGAAGTAAGTCGTCTTATTTTATTGGTGAAACTCAATACTTGGAATTCAACGGATCCCCTGTTTTCTTCTTTTTCTTCTTGCGAAATAATTGAGATGAATGAATTTTTTACCATAAATAGGAATCGCCCCTCTCTTTTTTTGAGATATTTTTATCGATATATATATATTTCTTGATCAGTAATAATAATGCCACTCATTTGAATTTGATATACACAATAATCTTAATTTCGTTAAGAATTCTTAATTTTGTCAAATAAAATTACTTAATTTATTACTCAATAATCAATCCCATTTTTTAAATTGGATTCGGATAGGATATCCTATACAAAAGTATAGTCTATTTCTGTACTCACAAAAAAAATAAACAATAATTTAGACTTAAAAAAAATCAGAAGATTTTGTTGATTCATTTTAGATCGAATTAATATAATGACTTTTCAATCGCGGATACATACGAATCCTTGTCATACTGAAACGACTGCCATTATTGGTATCAAACCAATAGCGATTCATACAAGCTAAATCTTCTAATCGATAATTGGGCCAAAGAAAGAACTTTAATTTAATTAGTTTATTTTTACCTCTATCAAGATTTTTTCTTTTATTCAACAAAACTTGATCGAAATTTGTTACCCTATTTCCATTGCATCCATTGCAAAATACTGTATTTCTATGGATATTGTTTCTATTCCTAGAATTGAAAAAAATTAGAATTCTCAATTCTCTACGATGCCTCGGGGATAAAATATTTTCAAGAACAAGCAAATCATAATGATTTTTGTCTCTATTTCCATTCATTTTTTGATGTATTGCAATGGATTCATAAAAATTCTTCTTATTTTTATCAACTAGGTATCTTTGATTAATTTGATGCTTACTCTTATGAACCAATGAAATACCTATGGTTTGATATATAATAAATTTTCCATCATTTTTTACAGACAGACGAACTGGTTCGATAATCAATATTCCCCTTTTCATCACTTCTGTAAGAGGTAAATCCTTATGGACTGTCATAATATCCAGATTCATTTCGTCCCTTTGAATAGCGGATATAACAATTTCTCTTGGATTTGTCATTCTAAGCAGGAGACAATATACTTTGATGTTATTGATGATTCTTTGATTTAAATAATCATTCCATCTCAATTGAAAATTCAAATACCTTTTTAGTAAGAGCTCAAGCTCTGCTTCTATTTTATTCCTGTATTGCTTTTTGTTTCTACGTTTTTTCATGTCTGATCCCGTATAATCTTCTTCAACATCTTTTTCTTTTTTTTTTTCTTGGTTTGAGAGAGCTGATTCAAGATCTGCTTGGTCCGCTAATTCTTTTTCTCCTTGATTTTTATTTTCTAATTCAAAAGTCTTTTTTTCATTCGATAATATAAAAATATCGCTTTTTTTCTTTCCAGTGATACTTTTATGTTTCTTAACATTTTTATTTACATTAAAATTGAAAAGAAGTAATTTGATTGGTATGACCCACGGTTTAATCTTATATGTATTATAAAGTATCACAAATTCTGGGAATAACCAAAGTTCTAGATTCGATATGGGACGACTTAGTATTTCTTCATTCATTCCCATCCAATCCACAAGAGGTTTTTTTTGATTGAATGGGTTAATTTTTTGATCTTGATGAATCGTGAAATAAAAAAGACCTTTCTTTTTCTTATCAATTTTATCGACTATTTGATAATTATTAACCCCAGTCTTAGTCTTAGTATTTTTATTTCTGTTGGTGACAGTATCAATATCGACCCAGGCCCCAATATCGGTCTTCTTTCTAAGACAAAAATTGAGAATTTTCCAATCAAAATATTTTCGATCCATATCTTTTTTTCTATCTATACTACCATCTTCTCCTAGATAATTATTGATAAGGATACCTTCCAGCATATCAAATAGTTTGTGTTTAGGCGTATTGTAAGTATAAGAAATCTCTTGGTTATTATTTACTTGTAATGGCAATCCATAAATATATGAGTCTTTCTTATCCTCATAATTAATCGATTTATATGAAAAAAGATCATATCTATATTGTTTTTTAAAATTTTCTTTTTGATTTAGTAATAAATCTATTTCAAAATCATTTTGTTTTTCATAATGAATTAATCGGTTTTTTTCATATGAATCACATTTGTTTAAATCTTTATTTTTAGCCGTACGGCATTGATATTGATTGACTCTATTTCGCCATTTTTGCGGTACTAATCGTGACCATCTAATCTGAGATAAATCATATTGATATTGATAATGATCCTTTAGCCAGTTTTTCCATTCATTAATTACAGAATTTCGAAGGTTTTTATGTTGTCTTAATTCGGAATCAAATATTTCTTGCGTTCCAACAAAATACTCTTTTATTTCATTCTTAATAAAAAAAGATGTTCTGTAATATTTAAAGACAGATCTTAACTTATATAAGTTACTGACTTGGGTTTGTGATAATTTGTAGAATACATATGCTTGTGACAAGTAAGATAAGTCCAAAAAAATATGTGAATTCTTATTAATACAAGGTGACCTTTTTATAGTTGAAATAAAGTTAATTATACTTTGATTTGTTTTATCAATTCTTTCTCGATTTGCTTCATTATTGTAAATGTATTTAGTAATAATTTTTTTTGTTAATTCAATAAAAAGCTGTGCATTGATTCTAGGGGTATTAATGATACGCAGAAAGATATACATAGATATCTTTTCAATAAAAAATTTTAAAAAATGATGGGATTTACGAAGTAATCGAATATTTTTTCTTTTTAATATCCGCCAAATATTTTTTGGTGATTCTAATCTTTTATCTTCATAACTTATTTTGTTAGGGTTAAGATTTATCTCTCGAGTTATAAACTCTCTTTTCTTGTCTTTTTTCATTTTTTCTATTTGATTTATGATTGTATTTGTTCTATTAGTTAGATTTTTAATCCTTTTTTCTGTCAATGAGTAAGTTGCCCAATCCATAGATCGAATTTCAATAGACGATTCGGGAATAATTTTATTATGTATTATCGAATTTGTTTCTTTTTTAGTTTCACTCAATTCATATATTCCTAGTTTTTTCAATCCAAATAATATAATTTGGTTTCTTTTTGAAAATTCTTTTATTATTTTTTTTAGAAATATAATGCTTTTGAGGACCCATTTTTTTGTTTCTTTTGCTTTTGCTACATTTATAAATGTAGCATTTATAAATGTAGCATTTATAAAAAATTTTGTTCTTTCTTTTAAAACTCTTAGAACTAAAAAACATTTTTTTTTTAATTTGAATTTTTTTTTTTCGAATTCTTTAAAAATGGGTTCAAAAAAGGAAAGTTGTTTTCGGGGAGAACCACAAGGCAGTTCAGCTTCCATTCCCAAAACTGTTAAAAAACAAAAATCATTTTTTTGTCCTTTCCCTTTCTTTTTAATTGGATCTTTATGAGGGGATCGTAACTTAGATCTGTGCCAAGGTTTCAGACGAAAAGGAAATAGTATCTTTATCTGAATACCGTCTGTTAACCAGTTTTTCGGAAATTCTTTTTCGGATAATTGAACGCCATTATAGGTGCATTTAACATGGATTTCTTTATTCAAATCCTTTAAATCCTCGGACCATTCGGGAAATTGAAATAATAATATACGAACAATATTTTTAGCTATTATTAATGAAGGTAATAGAATATATTTTCTAAAAATTGATTGGATTACTAATAAAAAACCTCTTATTACTTGAGCAAAGAAAAAGCTATCCCAAGCT